ATGCGTTGGTTATTTTCTACCAATCACAAAGATATTGGAACTTTATATATTTTATTTGCTATCTGAGCAGGAATAGTAGGAACATCTTTAAGTTTACTAATTCGAGCTGAATTAGGGCAACCTGGAGCACTGTTAGGTGACGACCAGTTATACAATGTTATTGTTACTGCACATGCTTTTATTATGATTTTTTTCCTAGTAATACCTATAATAATAGGTGGATTCGGAAACTGATTTGTCCCTTTAATACTTGGGGCACCAGACATAGCATTCCCACGAATAAATAATATAAGTTTTTGACTGCTTCCACCTGCCCTAACCCTATTATTAGGCTCAGCTGCTGTTGAAAGAGGGGCAGGAACAGGATGGACAGTTTACCCTCCACTTTCAGGAAATTTAGCTCATGCAGGAGCTTCAGTAGATTTAACAATTTTTTCATTACATTTAGCAGGTGCCTCTTCAATTATAGCATCAATTAATTTTATCACAACAGCAATTAATATGCGATCACGAGGTATACGATTCGAACGAATACCTTTATTTGTTTGATCGATCAAAATTACAGCAATTTTACTTCTACTATCCTTACCTGTTTTAGCCGGAGCCATTACAATGCTACTTACAGACCGAAACTTTAACACATCTTTCTTTGATCCCGCAGGAGGGGGAGACCCTATTTTATATCAACATTTATTCTGATTCTTCGGGCATCCGGAAGTTTACATTTTAATTCTTCCTGGATTTGGGATAATTTCTCATATCATTAGTCACCACGCTGGTAAAAAAGAAGTTTTCGGAACTTTAGGAATAATCTACGCCATGTTAGCAATTGGAATTTTAGGGTTTATTGTATGAGCACACCACATATTCACAGTAGGAATAGACGTAGATACCCGAGCATACTTCACAGCAGCTACTATAATTATTGCTGTACCAACAGGAATTAAAGTTTTCAGATGGTTGGCAACTATCTATGGTTCACGTATCAAATACGAGACTCCTATGGTATGAGCCTTAGGATTTATTTTTCTATTTACAATTGGAGGATTAACTGGAGTAGTTCTAGCCAACTCTTCACTAGACATTATAATACACGACACTTATTATGTAGTAGCCCACTTCCACTACGTTTTAAGAATAGGGGCAGTTTTCGCATTATTTGCAGCATTTAATTACTGATTCCCTTTAATAACAGGATTAACTTTACACCCTATTTGAACAAAAGCTCATTTTTTCATTATATTCATCGGTGTAAATTTAACATTCTTCCCTCAACACTTCCTCGGCTTAAGAGGAATACCGCGACGATACTCAGACTACCCAGACTGCTTTACTAAATGAAATGTTCTCTCGTCATTCGGATCAATAATTTCATTTATTAGAGTCCTGTACTTCATATTCATTGTTTGAGAAGCCTTCTCTGCACAACGATCAGTGATTTGAAGTTCTTACGTAGGAACAGACACTGAGTGAGATGACCTTTTACCAGTTGATTTCCATAACCTCTCAGAAACTACAGCTCTAGTCCGAGCCTAATTAAATAACCAAAACTGTTATGCTCTTTTGAGGACAATTAGGACTTCAAGACGCTGTTTCTCCACTAATAGAACAGTTAGTCTTTTTTCACGACCACGCAATATTAATTTTAGTGATAGTAGCCTCTCTAATTGGCTATGCTATTGTATCATTAATTATAAGTTCATTTACATGCCGATACATTTTAGAAGGGCAACAAATCGAAACAGTGTGAACAATTGCACCTGCAATCGTTCTAGTATTTCTAGCTTTACCTTCACTTCGTCTCCTGTATCTGCTAGATGAAGTAAATGACCCCGTTCTTACAATTAAAACAGTTGGCCATCAATGATATTGAAGTTACGAATATTCAGACTTTAACAGACTAGAGATTGACTCATACATAGTAAGAACAGATGATTTAAAAGAAGGGGAATTTCGACTTCTAGAAGTAGATTACCGGATAGTTGTCCCATTCAATGCTACTATTCGATTATTAGTAACAGCTGCTGATGTAATCCACTCATGAGCAATTCCATCACTAGGAGTAAAAGTAGATGGAATCCCCGGCCGACTAAACCAAATTAGATTTTTTATTAATCAGCCAGGACTTTATTACGGCCAATGCTCTGAGATTTGTGGGGCAAACCACTCATTTATACCTATTGTAGTAGAAGCCGTTGATATCTCTTCATTCATCAACTGAGTAGCAACCCACGCTGCCTAGTTAACATATTAGAAAAAACACAAAATATATTAAACTATTTACTCGGAGTAGGGACTGTCTTGAAAACAGACCCAAAGCGTTCAACTCGCTTAATAGTTTACAAAGCTATAGGAAATTTAAATTTCATCCTTCGGTTTACAAGACCAACGCTCATATTAAGCTTCTATAACATTAAAGATATGACAATTTTTCCTCTAATATTTCTATGTGGCACTATTTGCTTCTGGTCATCTATAATTACATTAATATTTCAGTACAAACATCTTCTAAGTATACTCTTAAGATTAGAAGCAATAATACTTAGAATATTCATCATATTGTGCGGTTCCTCAGTTATCTCCTTGGAGACATTTTTCGTTTTAGTATTAATTACCCTAGGGGCCTGCGAAGCCAGTTTAGGTCTTTCAACCTTAGTTGCATTAATTCGAACCCATGGAAATGACTACGTCTTTAACTTCAACTCAATAAAATGTTAAGACTTATTTTAATAAACTCAACTATGTTTATATTTTGTAAAAATAAAACAGGGTGATGAGTAATTCTATGATCTCTAGCTTTTCTATTTCTAGCTAGAATTACTATGGCATTTAATCCTATATTAAGATTCTCTTACTTCTCAAGCTCCTTAATAGTCGATGGACTGTCTACACCATTAATTATGCTAACTACATGAATTTCAGCAATAATAATCTTAGCCAGTTATAAAATCAAAAACTCTAATAATTCTCCATCTTATTTCTCTACAACAGTCCTTTTGTTAAATCTATCCCTACTTCTATCCTTTAGAATAAGAAATATAGTTTGATTTTACGTGTTTTTTGAATTATCATTAATCCCGACACTTATGTTAATTATAAGGTGAGGGTACCAACCAGAGCGTTTACAAGCAGGAATGTACATAATGCTATACACAATTACAGCATCTCTCCCATTACTACTACTCCTAATATTTTCTGCAACAAAAGCAGGCTATCTGTCTTTATTTATAGATAAAATCATATTATTTAGTCCATCATCATGATTATTTGAGATTCAGTGAATTTTCTTACTGCTAGCATTTCTGGTAAAAACACCAGTTTTTTCACTTCATTTATGACTTCCTAAAGCCCATGTAGAAGCCCCTGTAGCAGGGTCTATGGTTCTGGCAGGCATTTTACTAAAGTTAGGAGGATACGGAATACTTCGGATAATACAAGTATTTTACTTCAATTTCTGTACATTTTCTATTTTTATCTTAGTGTTCTCATTAATAGGAGGAATATTTACAAGAATAATGTGTTTGCGACAAGTAGACATCAAGTCTTTAGTAGCTTATTCTTCTGTAGGACACATATCTTTAATAGTAGGAGGCACAATATCCACAACTTCTTGAGGATGACAAGGAAGATTGACCATAATAATCGCCCACGGTTTATGTTCTTCTTCTCTTTTTGCATTAACTAATTTTAGATATGAGAAAGTATCTTCCCGCAGAATATTTATCTCTAAAGGAGCTTTAATGTTAGTTCCGACAATAACAATATGATGATTTATTGCATGTATTTCAAATATGGCAGCCCCTCCTACAATTAACCTTTTAAGAGAAATTATATTATTTATATCCTCATTATTTATATCATTCTGGCTACTAATCCCACTAAGAGCTATGACATTTTTAGCAGCTGCCTACAGTTTATATTTATACAGATCTACCCAACACGGAGGAACACCTAAATTTATTTCTGCTTTTACACCATACAAGACACAAAATTTTATAATCATATTACTTCATCTTATTCCAGTAAACATTTTAATTATAAAAAGAGACATTGTATGCTCATGAATCATTTAATTGGTAAAATTAGTTTAATAAAAATATCAAGTTGTGGCCTTGAAGACAAGCCAAAGGCTTATTTAACCCAATGAAATTCTACCCAATTAAAGCGTCATCTATATGCTCTATAATTTTATTTATTTATTCAGTTTTAGTTTTTCCTGCCTCAGTCTACTTTATCATCATAAATAAGTGAACCTTATTAGAATGGGAGTTTTTTTCATCTAGAACATCCTCAATAACACTTCCGTTATTACTTGATCCCTTAAGCTTATCTTTTAGAAACATTGTTTGCCTAATTTCAGCTTGCGTCCTTATATTTTCTACTAAGTATATAGACGAAGAAATTTATTTAAGACGATTCATCTGATTAGTGATACTATTTGTATTGTCTATAAACATATTAGTCTTCATCCCAAACATACTGTCTCTCTTAATCGGGTGAGACGGATTAGGGATCGTTTCTTTCGCCCTAGTAATTTACTATGAAAACCACAAATCCTTAGCAGCAGGCATATTAACAGCTCTAGCAAACCGGATTGGAGATGTTATACTAATTATTGCTATCGCCCTTTCAATCAACCAGGGGTTCTGATCATCTTTACATTTTATTCATCATCCATTCTCATATGTTATTGCATTAGGAATTACTGTTGCTGCTATAACAAAAAGAGCCCAAATCCCGTTTTCAAGATGACTTCCAGCAGCCATAGCAGCCCCCACACCCGTCTCAGCTCTAGTTCATTCATCAACTCTAGTTACCGCAGGAGTTTTTCTATTAATCCGATTTTACCCATTCTTAAGAACTTTCCATAGTTTCTTCCTATTTTCAATACTTTTTTCTTCCCTTACCTTACTCATAGCCGGCTTAGGAGCTAATTTCGAGTATGACCTAAAAAAAATTATTGCCCTTTCTACCTTGAGCCAACTAGGAGTTATAATATTAAGCATTTCACTCAAAATACCAATACTAGCCCTATTCCACCTTTACACTCACGCCATATTTAAAGCATTGTTATTCCTCTGTGCAGGAGCAATTATCTACAATAACACACATAGACAAGATATCCGAACCATAGGAAACCTTTGAAAACAAATGCCTTTAACTATTACATGCATAAATACAGCAAACCTAGCATTATGTGGAGCCCCATTTATAGCAGGGTTTTATTCAAAGGACCTAATCCTTGAAACAATACTATCTACAAACTCAAGAATACTGATAATCTTCATCATTTTTTTTGCAACGGGATTGACCGCTACCTACAGAATTCGTCTATCAATTATAGTTCTTTGAAAACAAAACAATCACCTGCCATTCTCATCATATAATGACGAGCAGTGACTTATAACATCACCGATAGTTATTCTAACAACTGGAGCAATTTTTAGAGGCATGTTACTTCAGATTTTAGTCCCTAACTTTAATGAAACATTAACACTTCCTCTACCAACAAAGGTATTAACAATGGTCGTCACACTTATAGGAGCTTGATTAGGAGTTACAGCATGAAACATTAAAATCAACTCACCTATTAAGCACTCAATTCACAATTATTTCTTATCATCAATATGGTTCCTATCTTCCGTCTCAACTCAAAAAATTATTAATATGCCTTTATTAATTACAAAAAATCTTACAAAGACAATTGACCAAGGATGGTTTGAATTATACGGAGGTCAAGGAGTTATAATGTTATCTTCATCAATCTCTAAAACTAATCAACATTACCAAAACAACCTAATGCCCGCATTCATTATAATAATAATTTCATCAATATTATTTATCCTAACAATGCTCATATACCTTAAATAAGCGTTTTAATAGCTTACATACAAGAGCACAGCACTGAAGATGCTGGGGAGATATACTATATCTTAAAATACATTATACACTAACTATATAAACATGTATTTTAATTAATGAGTGTGCTCATCGGCATACAAAGTTACTAAAAGGGAAAACACATAACCCTGAATTAGCCTAACACCAAACTCGAATATAAAATAAATTACCTGGATAATAATGAGAGACAGGGTAATTAATAGGGGATAGCAAAAAAACCTGGAGCTCAAATAAGTCCCAATTAACCCTAACACCACATGACCAGCTCCCATATTAGCTGCTAATCGAACAGAAAGGGTAATAGGACGTATACAGATACTTAATCTTTCCACCAAAACTAGAAATGGGTTTAAAGAAGTCGGGGCTCCCCCAGGTAATAACCCGGCAACAAAAGCATATATGTTATTTATAAAGCCGGATAAAATCAAAGAAAACCAAAAAGGAAAGGCCAAACTAAAAGTGACAGCCAAATGTCTTGTTCTCCTAAAAACATAAGGAAATAAACCCAATAAATTAGTCAATAATAAAAAACTAAATAGTCCTACAACCACATTTACAAACCCTCCTAAATTTTTACCAAAAGAACGGAATACCTGAGAGTAAATAATTTGCTTTGGACTATTTATTATAACAAGCCAACGAGAGCCAATTACCCAATAATCTACCCTAAACAATACTATAACCCACAAAGTGCCTAACCATAAAACTCTAACAAAAGATAAAAACACTATATTATGATCATCAAAAGAAGAAAAAATATCAACCATCATTCTCTGTAAGAGATACTAATAACTTAGTAACTTAGGCTTGACAAACCTATATTATATCTTTAACTAATCTCTCATATACCTACTTTCAATTAAAAACCCGACTAACAACTTTCCTGTCTTCCTGCCGACCCTCTACAAAAAACTTCTTACTTCCAGTTCACCAAATTATACTTATTATTAAAAAAATAACAGATCAAAATATAAAAAACAAAAACAATCAATTTAACGGACTAAGCTGAGGCATAAATTTAATTTAAACAAAGAATCTTATCTCATACCCATTGACATAAAGGATTAACAAAGAAAAAACAAAAATATAATAAAGTAAAGATTTGACCAATACTATCATAAGGACTCTCAACTGGACACCTGCCAATTCACGTTAAAATAAGCATAAATCCAACTAAAAACCAGAATAATACCTGACTAACAGGGTAAAAAGCCATAGAGCGAAATATACTTAAGTGAACCATTGGCATAATAAATAAAATCAACACAGATATAACCAAAGCTACTACACCTCCTAATTTATTAGGAATTGAACGTAAAATTGCATATGCAAAAAGAAAATATCACTCAGGTTGAATATGCACAGGAGTCACCAGCGGATTAGCAGGAATAAAATTTTCTGGATCTGTTAATATGTGGGGAGAAAGTAAAACAAGTATAAACAAAAAAAATAACACCACAATAAATCCAACTAAATCTTTTACTGTATAATAAATGTGAAATGGAATCTTTTCTCTGTCTCTATTAATTCCCAAAGGGTTGTTAGACCCACCTTCATGAAGAAATAGCATATGTAAAGCACTTAACGCAGCAATAACAAAGGGAAATAAAAAATGAAAAGCATAAAACCGAGATAATGTTGCATTATCAATTGCAAACCCACCTCAAATCCATTCAACTAATATCTTTCCAACATACGGAATGGCAGAAAGAAGATTAGTAATTACGGTGGCCGCCCAAAAGGACATTTGTCCCCAAGGAAGTACATAACCTAAAAAAGCAGTTATTATAGTTAAAAGTAAAATAATAACTCCAATATTCCACGTATACACATTCATGTATGACCCGTAATAAATTCCACGACCAACATGTAAATATAAACAAATAAAAAACCACGAACCGCTATTGGCATGTAAATAACGAATAAGTCACCCATAATTAACATCTCGTCTAATATGAGCAACTCTTCTAAAAGCTAATTCAACATTCCCGGTGTAATGTATAGCTAAAAAAATACCAGTCAAAATTTGAATAACCAAACACATTCCCAACAAAGAACCAAAATTTCACCAAATAGAGATATTAAGAGGGGCCGGTAGATCATAAAGAGACCCATTAACAATTTTCAAAACAGGATGACTTTTACGTATAGGGCTTAGCATACCACATTACTTCTAACCAAAAGGACGCAAAGGGGCCTTTTGTCTAAAACAAATTTTTACTACAGCAATCAAAGCCAAAAAAAGAATAACACCTAAAAATACTAAAATACCAAAGTTATAGTTTCTGCATAACAAAGAACCTGTAGATCCTTCATTAACAAGTATTTCTTTAGCAACTACCCCAACAAATTTAATGCCCCTCGAAAATCAAGTAACTCTATAAACCCTAAAAAACACAACCACTCTCAACATAAATAAAAACAAATTTCTAATACCTGAAAAATAGTTATTGGGTGTCAAAGCAGCAACATAAGAAAATATTACAAGAAGTCCTCCCACATAAATTAAAAATATAATATACCCGTATCATGTAGATAACTCAAACCCTACTAACAGACAAGAAAACACACTTAAAGATATAATTCTTAATCCTAACCTTAAAGGCTGCATCATAGAAGGCATAACAAAAGCAATACTACTTACTACTCTACCAAAAATAATTAAAACCATTATCAAGCAACTTCCATAGATAGAAGATTAAAGGCTCCCAACGCCTTCATTTTAATTTAAATTACCGCTTGATTTTAAATAAGCTCAATTAGAAACTTCATTCCACACACAAAAATCAGCCCCCCTAAAGATACAGGTAAAAATCCTTTTCAAGTTAAATTTATAAGTAAATCATAACGTAACCGAGGTAAAGTTGCCCGAGCCCAAACAAAAACAAAAGAAAAGATCAAAACTTTGAAAAACATTATTAAATCTCTTCTATAAATAAAAAAACTTCCACCAAAAAACAACAACGCTCTTATTATTCTTATAAACAAAATATTAGTATACTCAGCCATAAAAATTAATGCAAATCCGCCTGCTCTGTACTCAATATTAAATCCAGATACAATCTCAGATTCCCCTTCAGCAAAATCAAAAGGAGCACGATTTGTTTCAGCTAAAGTTGACACATATCACACAGCCCTAATTGGAACTATTAACATACCAATCCATATATACTCATTCCTTAAATTAATATTAAAGAACCTGAACCTTGAACTAACGCACAACCTAAATAACATAATTAGACTCAACCTTACTTCATAAGAAATAGTTTGAGCAACAGCCCGTAATGATCCTAATAAAGAATATTTAGAGTTAGATGCCCATCCGGCCACTAAAGTTCCGTACACATTTAAAGAAGAAATACACAAAAACAATAAAATACCCCAAAAAATTCTAGTCATAAGAAACTCAGACGGGTATAACTGCCATAACATCAAAGCCAAAATCAATCTAAACACAGGGGCAAAAAAATAAGGAAACACATTAATTATAGTTGGGCTTACCATTTCTTTAGTAAGCAATTTAGCAGCATCAGCCAATGGCTGGGGGAGCCCCGCCAATCCTACCTTATTAGGGCCTTTTCGAATTTGAAAATAACCTAACCCTTTACGCTCCAATAAAGTAAAAAAAGCTATACCTAGCAGCACCAAAACGTAAGAAATTACAATAGAAACAAAAGACAAAACCATTATTAAGAAAAGGAAATCCACCTTTATTCATAGAGCTTAAATCTATTGCACTAATCTGCCATCCTAACCTATTAAATATAGGAATTACACCTATCTCTACTGATCCTAAATCAGTCACATACAATCTGCCAATTTAACAAACTTAAACAACTTTATTATGATGTTATCTTAAACCTCATCTTTTCTAATCTTGTAAATTAGTTTTAAACGATCCTTTCGTACTAGTAAAAACTTTATTCAAAATTTAAGGATAGAAACCAACCTGGCTCACGCCGGTCTGAACTCAGATCATGTAAGGTTTTAATGGTCGAACAGACCAACCCTCGAAAGCTGCTACACCTTCAGGACACCTTAGTCCAACATCGAGGTCGCAACCCTCTTTTTCGATAAGAACTCTCAAAAAAGATTACGCTGTTATCCCTATGGTAACTTCTTCTTATAATCAGAACCATTCTGGATCACCAATTAACATAATTTACACATATAAAGGAAGATTATTTTTTTCCTTGATCGCCCCAATCAAAATCTTATACTTAATTAAACTCTATCAATATATTTTTATTTAAACAAAAAATTAAAGCTCAATAGGGTCTTCTTGTCCTATAAATTAATTTAGGCCTCTTCACCTAAAAGTCAATTTCTAATAAATCAATTTAAGACAGTTAAGCCCTCGTCAAACCATTCATTCCAGCTCCCAATTAAAGAGCAAATGATTATGCTACCTTCGCACAGTCAGGGTACTGCGGCCGTTTAAATTTCTTCACTGGGCAGGCTCTACTTTTCATTTATTGTTAACAAAAAGCGATGTTTTTGATAAACAGGCGGGACTTAATTTGCCGAATTCCTTAAACTAACCTTATACACAAAAATTTATAACAATAAGCTCTACTTCAAGCACTTACAGCCAACAACAATATTTATTTTACAATATACTCATTTATACATAAACTCATAATTTAAATCAATTTAAAGTATAGAACCCATATAATCTAAGATAAATAAAAAAAAATTATTAGTAACAAATATTTTTTTAAAAACAAACTCATAAAGATAGCAAATTCTAAACCTACTTTAATTAATAATTCTCATACATTATTCTTTAATACAATAAAAGAACTTATATTCTTCTACGGAACTCCTATGTTTCCCAGTAATGCTATAACAAAACTAAAAACAAAAAGCTATACTTACATATATTTCTGGGTCAACCAGCTATCATTATGTGCGACTTACATTTCACATCTATTCTATAATCTAAAAACAATTTTGCAACATTGACTTAAGTCAAAGAATAGCTCACATAATTTCGGGACAATATATTAATATTTATATCTCGCATAATCATGATGCAAAAGGTACGAACATACATTTCTACTTAATATAAATTTTACAATTTCCTTCTCAGTACTCTTAAACTATAGCTACATAAAATATTTCTTTAAATAATACTTTAACGATTAGATACTTCTGTCATTATATAACTTACCTTTTAATTTTTAATGCTATTAATATGTTAATCAAAATAAATTGAATCTCACAAATTTCCTTTCAGTGTAAATGAAATGCATTAATTTTATGCTATATTTCGATCTAGGAGCAACTTCCGTTACGCCTACTTTGTTACGACTTATCTCATTTCAATAACGAGAGCGACGGGCGATGTGTGCACACCTAGAGCAACATTCAAGCTACCTCTCTTACTGTAACTTTACTATTAAGTCCACTTTCACATTAAATATTTCACATAATGATTCATAATTCCTACTCAAGAATTGTAACCCATCTCTACCCTTCCCATAAGCTACACCTTGACCTGACGTAATAACAATTTTAAATATATTATCTAGCTCACTACTTTATTTTTATAAAGTGACCTGACGACGGCGGTATATAGACTGAATCACAAAGGAAGGTTAGGTTAAACGAGGATTATCGATTACAGGACAGGTTCCCCTAAAAAGATATAAGGTGCCGCCAAGTCTTTTGGGTTTTAAGAAATGTCTCGTAGTACCCTGGCAAATAAACTTATCATGATTCAAAATTTAGAATAATGGGGTATCTAATCCCAGTTTTTAACTAAAATTTCGTAGCTTCAAAATATAGACATCCTAAAAATTAAAATTTAATCACAAATTTAACCTATAATTAAATTCTTCTTACATCTACCATTAATCTTCTTCTAACTACCTTTTAAGCCGAACACTATTAACTTGAACCAATTGTATAACCGCAGTTGCTGGCACAATTTTTTACTAGTTCTCTCACACTTATCTATTTCAAACTTACATTTATTAAATAAATTTCTATACTGGTGTTGTGAAAAACTCTAGACATTTTAACGACTTAATATCAAAACTAGATACTCAACTTTCCACCATTTAGGTCAAAGAACAATCTAATCTATACTCACAATTCAAAAACTTCTTTACCATGTATTTTTCTAATGTAGAGCTAATAACAAATGTTAGCCAAAACCAAACTAACTTTTAATAAAGGGAATTAATCTCCATTTTTGGATTATGAGCCCAACAGCTTAAATTTAGCTTACTTTATTAAACTAAGTATCAATGAAACTATTCATACCTTTAAAGCTGCAATTTACTGTTGTTATTTTCAACTACGATACCTTGCAAAAGAAGAATTAACTTCGTTAATAGAGCTACAATCTATCGCCTATAACCTCAGCCATTTTACACAAGATTTAAAGGAACTTTACCTTTATTTAAAGCTTTGAAAACTCTTAGTTTATTTAACTTAAAATCTTAATCTGCAATAAAAGGAATTGAACCTATTCATAAGAAATCAAAATTCTTAGTGCACCTTACACCATATTACAGGGACTACTAATAAAAATTTTTATTCTTGTAAGACGAAAACTTACTGTGCTATTTACACCATAGGAGTTATTTATAGTGTCCTTATTTGTTTTTAAAATAAAATAAAATAGTTTAATTCTTAAACAATAAATTTTATATAAAGGGTAAATAATATATATATATATATATATATATATATATATATATATATATATATATATATATATATATATATATATATATATATATATATATATATATATATATACATATGTATATACGCCTGTGTTTGCATATAATCTACATAATAGTTAATCCCTCACGTAAACAATACCCCAAACTATAAAGTTAAAACTACGCCAGTAGTATAGCAAGTACAAGTGCCTTCCAAGCATTAGGCCTACAAAGATGTAGCCGGTGTATATGACTCGAAGCCCATTTCATTTAGTTGAGTATAGCCCATGGCCTTTTACAGGCTCTATAGGGGCATTATTTATAACAGTAGGAAGAGCTAGATGGTTTCATGGCCACACACCAAGACTCTTAGTGCTAGGACTTTTTCTAACGGTAATCACAGTAATTCAGTGATGACGAGATGTAATTCGTGAAGCTACTTTCCAAGGCCATCACACCAGAAGTGTGTCTAAAGGGCTGCGCTGAGGCATAATTCTATTCATTACCTCAGAAGTTTTATTTTTCTTTGCTTTTTTCTGAGCCTACTTTCATAGCAGGCTAGCCCCTGTAACAGACCTTGGGTCATGTTGACCTCCAACTGGTATTTATCCATTAAATCCTTTTCAAGTTCCGTTACTAAACACAGCTGTTCTCTTAGGCTCAGGGGTTACTGTAACCTGGGCTCATCACAGGTTAATAGAGAGAAACCGAAATAACTCTATTTTAGGGCTATTTTCAACTTGTAGACTAGGAATTTACTTCACTTATCTACAAGCAGGGGAATACATAGAAGCATCATTTACTATCGCAGACGGGATTTACGGATCTACATTCTTTGTAGCTACCGGGTTTCATGGTCTTCACGTTTTAGTGGGGACTACCTTTCTTCTGGTTTGTTTGGGCCGAGCCCTATCTTACCAGTTCTCTAGAGGCCACCATTTCGGCTTTGAAGCCGCAGCATGGTACTGACATTTTGTTGATGTAGTCTGACTATTCCTATATGTTTCCATTTACTGATGAGGCAGATAATTATTAAGTGGCCGAGAAAAAGCATTAGATTTTTAATCTAACCACGATATATAAAAATATCCTTAATAGAACATATAAACGAATAAAAGTTACTTTAAAACGCCTAAAAACGCCCTTTTTTACACCTAAAAATAGAGGGTTTTAGGCGCCTACCCCCTATTTTGGGGGAGACACAGTAGAATTTCACTTTTTTCGAATTTTTTTAAAAAAATTGAGCCGACTTTTCTAACACTTTTTGTTAAAAATGCTATTTTTTTTTTTTTTCTTTTTTTGAAAATTTCGACCCGCCTGTTTTTCTAATAGTCGAAAAAAACAACTTTTTAAAAACAAAAAATTTGTGGGCAAAAACACGGCAAAATACTTTAAATCCAAAAGGTTTGATTTGCATTCAATTATTGAAACTTTAGTTTCTTTTGCCACATTCTCCTTGAGTCAAGAAGCGAAGTATTTGCGTATGGTTTCGGCCCGTAAATGTGGTGATTTTGGTCCCCTTGTCTAATAAGTAGAAGCTGAATTATGCGCCTAGCTGTTAATTAGGAAGATGTAAATTAAAGTTTTACCTGCTTAGTAAATATTGCGCCGGAAGAACGGGCTACATTGATGTCGTAGAAAATAAGAGTTAAAATCTCTTCAATATTTATGATAGTGTTACTCCTTTCAAGTACTCTTGCTTGCATTATTCCAGCTATTGTTATGGCTTTAGCCTGAGTCCTGTCTTACCGTACTATTGCAGACCGAGAAAAATCGTCACCATTCGAATGCGGATTTGATCCGCTGGGGTCAGCTCGACTCCCGTTCTCTCTGCGGTTTTTCTTGCTTGCAGTAATTTTCCTAATTTTTGATGTAGAGATTGTTCTTTTATTTCCTATTATCTCTATTTTAAGTTTAAGCATATCTATAAGAGCTTTAATTGGGGCCATTTTATTTCTTCTTATCCTTATTATTGGCCTACTTCATGAATGACGAGAAGGCTCCTTAGATTGAGCTAAATAAGGAAAAGATCTGGGATAAAGTAGAGCTGCTAACTTTACTTTGAGAGGTTCAAATCCATTCCTTTTTCTATGAATTCTTATATTCCTTATAACTTTATATTTCTATTACTCACTATATTAGGAACTATTTTTTCGATTTCATCCTCCCATTGAATTGGGGTCTGAGCAGGGCTAGAAATTAACCTTCTTGGATTTATTCCTATGTTAGTGTACGGCGGAACAACATTAGAAGTTGAGTCAGGCGTTAAATACTTCATCATTCAATCCATGGGGTCTGGGATCTTGCTCACAGGAAGACTACTTATTAGGATCACCGCACTATCTTGAGCAAATTTCGGGTCATTACTAAGAACAAACTATTTATCTAGCCATTTATACCAAAGAGAAACAAACTTATACGGTATCTTAGTGTTAATTAGCCTTTTAATTAAAGTAGGATTAACACCATTTCATTTCTGATTACCTAGAGTAATGTCTGGGCTATCATGACTTTCGGTACTACTTTTAGCCTCCTGGCAAAAAATTGCACCATTAATCCTTATTTTAATGGTAGTAAGAAAATACTCATCAATATTAATAGCCTGTTGTGCTGCAGCCTCTGTAGTAGGTGGAATTGGTGGCCTAAACCAGACACAATTACGAAGACTAATAGCATATTCTTCAATTAATCATTTAGGATGAATAGTGGCCGGAAGAATTTACAATGTAGCTTCCATAGTTATTTATTTTGCTATTTATTTTTTAATCTCAGTATTTCTATTCTACTATTTATGGATCAAAGAAAAAAGCCAAACACGACAACTATCAACGTCTTCCTTCCGATCCACAAACGAAAAGTTAGTATTTAGAACACTCATTTTATCTCTAGGAGGACTCCCTCCTCTTTTAGGGTTTGTAGGAAAATGATTAATCCTAACAGAACTTTTTAATATTGAACCATTAATTTTAATATTTTTAATTCTCGGATCTTTAATTAGATTATTTTACTACCTTCTTTTATTCTTCAGGTATTTTTTCAGGAACAACTCTAAAATTACAGAAATATCAATAAAAAACTACACCTCAATAACCGTTTCGATGTACTTTATTGTTGCAAGCATTTCTATAAATTTTAGTGGGCCAATTATAATCCTGTGACTACCGTCACTGATTCTATAAGTAATAATAT